AATGATGAGCCTGACTAAAGGACTATCGTGATAGGATAAAATATGTAGTACAACCTTAAACTACCTTCATTACATCTAACAGAATCAAACTATCACCATCAAGCATCAAAAGCTACCGTGCACCATACACCAAGATGTAAAAACAGGCACTCAACACAGAAAAGTAAGCTAAAACAAGCTAATGGGTTCATACCCCAGAAATAGAGTATAAAGCTCTCTTCTCTGATGCCCAGAAACTCAACCAAAATCCTTTTACTAACTACCCTAGTAGGAGGGGTACTAGTATCTGTATCCTCCAATTCATGATTAGGAGCATGAATAGGGTTGGAAATCAATCTGATATCATTTATCCCTCTTATATCCAACGTCAAAAATATATACAACACAGAGGCTTCACTAAAATACTTCATTGTACAAGTCCTTGCTTCAGCAACATTACTCTTCATGGTAGTAATGAAAACATTGACGGAAGACTTATTCACATTTGAAAGAAGCACATATACACCAATAATCATTTGTACCCCCCTCCTGTTAAAAAGCGGAGCAGCCCCCCTCCACTGATGATTCCCAGGAGTAATAGAGGGATTAAGATGAGAAAACTGTGCACTACTAATAACAGTGCAAAAAGCAGCCCCATTGATATTAATATCATACCTGATTGAAATCAATGCCTTTACATTAAGAATTATTCTACTATCAACAATTGTTGGATCAATTGGAGGATTAAATCAAACCTCAATACGAAAGATCTTAACTTATTCATCCATTAACCATACAGGGTGAATATTGATTGCGCTAACTACAAGTGAAAACCTATGAATAGTATACTTTGTAATCTATTCAACACTAGCATTAACAGTAGTATCGGCCATCAAGCTATCCGGAACATCCTTTATCAATCAAACCATATTAACAAACAAGGAAACCACATTAATAAAATTCATAATATTTACATCACTACTCTCACTGGGAGGATTACCCCCATTCCTGGGATTCCTTCCTAAATGAATCATTATTCAAGCTATAATCACAAACAATATAGCCCCACTAGCAACAATTGTAGTGGTGACCTCACTAATCACCTTGTACTACTACCTAAGGATTTCCTACTCGAGATTCATAATTTTGAACACAGAGCCAAAGTGAAATCTAAAATCCCACAAAAACGAAACAACAAAAAACATAATAGCAGTAATCCTATCATCAGTCTCCCTAACAGGGATAGTAATCTGCACAGTCATCGCTAACATTAATTAAATGAAGGCCTTAAGTTAAAAGCAAACTAATAACCTTCAAAGCTATAAATAAAGGGCTTCCTTTAGGCCTTGGTAAGTCTTTAACTCACCCCTACAGAATTGCATTCTGTAATCACAAAATGAATACAAGGCTTCCAAAAGAATTTATAGTGGAAGAGCAACGTAAATGCTCCTAAATAGATTTACAGCCTATCGCCTACTTATTCATCTCAGCCACCCCACTAATCTTCACCCGATGATTTTTCTCAACTAATCACAAAGACATTGGAACCTTATATTTTGTATTTGGAGCTTGATCAGGAATAGTTGGAACCTCCCTAAGTATACTTATTCGAACAGAACTAGGTCAACCGGGATCTCTAATTGGAGATGATCAAATCTATAATGTCATCGTCACAGCCCACGCCTTTGTTATAATTTTCTTCATAGTCATGCCAATCATAATTGGAGGCTTCGGAAATTGGTTAGTACCCCTAATACTGGGAGCACCAGATATAGCATTCCCACGAATAAACAACATAAGATTTTGGTTACTTCCTCCATCATTAACCCTACTACTCACTAGTAGAACGGTAGAAAGTGGTGTAGGAACGGGATGAACTGTTTATCCCCCTCTTGCAAGAGGAATTGCCCACGCAGGAGCATCCGTAGACCTGGCAATCTTCTCACTACATTTAGCAGGAGTTTCATCCATTCTAGGAGCAGTAAACTTTATCACAACAACAATCAACATAAAGCCAAAAAGCATAAAACCTGAACGGATCCCTTTATTTGTGTGATCAATTGCTATTACCGCCCTACTACTACTACTCTCCCTGCCAGTTCTAGCAGGAGCAATCACAATACTATTAACAGATCGTAATCTAAATACATCCTTTTTCGACCCCGCAGGAGGAGGTGATCCAATCCTATATCAACACTTATTTTGATTCTTCGGGCACCCTGAAGTCTACATTCTCATTCTACCAGGATTTGGTATAGTATCCCACATCATTTGTCATGAAAGAGGAAAAAAGGAAGCATTTGGAAACCTAGGAATAATCTTCGCCATATTAGCAATTGGATTACTTGGATTTGTAGTATGAGCCCATCACATATTCACAGTAGGAATAGATGTTGACACACGAGCATACTTTACATCAGCGACAATAATCATTGCAGTACCAACAGGAATTAAGATCTTCAGATGACTTGCAACAATATACGGAACCCGAATAACATACAGAGCAGCTTGCCTATGAGCACTAGGATTCGTGTTCCTATTCACAATAGGAGGACTTACCGGGGTAGTACTAGCAAACTCATCAATCGACATTGTACTACATGACACTTATTACGTAGTAGCACACTTTCATTATGTCCTATCAATGGGTGCAGTATTCGCAATTATGGGAGGATTTGTACAATGATTCCCACTATTCACTGGGCTTACAATAAACCCAAAATGATTGAAGGCTCAATTTGCCGTTATATTTGTAGGAGTAAACTTAACGTTCTTCCCTCAACACTTTCTAGGTCTAGCTGGTATACCACGACGATATTCAGATTACCCGGATGCATACACTACATGAAATATCATCTCATCAATAGGGTCAACAATCTCATTCGTAAGAGTAATAATATTCCTATTCATCATATGAGAAAGAATTACATCAAACCGACCAATCCTATTCCCTACACACACAAGAAACTCAGTAGAATGATTACAAAACTTCCCACCAGCAGAACACAGATACTCAGAGCTACCAACTATTTCATTAACTAACTAAACAGCCTCTAACGTGGCAGATAAGTGCGTTGGATTTAAGCTCCATGAATAAAGTTTAAACTTTCATTAGAAACAATGGCAACATGATTAAACCTAACACTACAAGACAGAGCATCGCCCGTCATAGAACAATTAATCTTCTTCCATGATCACGCACTAATAATTATACTAATAATTATTACAGCAGTATTTTATACAATAATCATAATTATCCAAAACAAACAAACCAGACGATACATCCTAGAAGGACAAATAATTGAAACACTATGAACAATTGCACCTGCAATTATTCTAGTATTCATTGCAATCCCATCCCTACGATTATTATACCTAATAGATGAAATCCACTACCCAGTAATAACCCTAAAAACTGTGGGACACCAATGATATTGAAGTTACGAATATTCAGACTTTACAAAACTCGAATTTGACTCATACATAGTACAACAAGAGGACCAACCAATAAATACATTTCGTCTATTAGATACAGACAACCACGTGGTATTACCAATAAACTCACCGATCCGAATTATTGTAACAGCAGCAGACGTACTGCACTCATGAACTGTACCAAGACTAGGTGTAAAAACAGATGCCACACCAGGACGACTTAACCAAATGAGATTCTCGATTAACCGACCAGGCCTCCTATATGGACAATGCTCAGAAATCTGCGGAGCAAATCATAGATTTATACCAATTGTAATTGAAAGAGTTTCAACAAACCAATTTATTAACTGAGTATCAAAGATGAGAGAGTCATCAGATGACTGAAAGCAAGTAATGGTCTCTTAAACCAGTTCATGATACCCTAGCAAATATCTCTGATGAAGAAGGATTAGTTAACTATATAACATCAGAATGTCAAACTGAAATAATCATAAAGATATCCTTTTATACCTCAAATAATACCTATAGAATGAACCCTACTATATATTACATTTTTAATAACATTCCTAATATTTAACATCATAAACTACTTCGCCCAATCACCAAATAAACAAAGAACAATAAAGAAATCCATTACCACCCACAAAACAAGCTGAAAGTGATAAGAAACCTATTCTCAATTTTCGACCCAACAACAGAAATTAATAATCTATCATTAAACTGAACAAGAACAGCTATTGGACTCCTGCTAATCCCAACAAGAATCTGACTAGTACCATCACGAAACAGCATAATAGTAAACCTATTAATAAATAAACTACACCAGGAAATAAAAACGATTTTAAGAAAAGGAAACGAAAACAAGGGAAATTCATTCATCCTTGCATCCTTATTCCTAATAATCCTAATAAATAACTTCTTAGGATTATTCCCATACATCTTTACCAGAACAAGACACCTAACACTCACACTAACCTTAGCTCTACCGATATGAATAAGATTTATATTATTCGGATGAATTAAAAACACTAACCACATATTTGAACATCTAGTGCCACAAGGTACTCCAACCATATTAATACCATTTATGGTCATCATTGAAACAATTAGTAACCTGATTCGACCCGGAACACTAGCAGTACGATTAACTGCAAACATAATTGCAGGACACCTACTGCTAACCTTGCTGGGAAACAACGGACCATCTATAAGACATACACTATTAACTGTACTAATTGTGGCACAAATCCTTTTACTAATCCTGGAAGCCGCAGTAGCAATTATCCAATCATATGTATTTGCAATCCTAAGAACCCTATATTCTAGAGAAGTAAACTAATGTCAATACATGAAAACCACCCATTCCATATAGTAAATAAAAGACCATGACCCCTTACAGGTGCTATTGGAGCAATAGTTACCCTAATAGGACTAATTAAATGATTCCATCAATATGATGACAGACTACTAGGAATCGGAGCAATCATTACCATCTTAACTATAATCCAATGATGACGAGATATTACTCGAGAAGGTACATATCAAGGCCTACACACAAAAATAGTAACAAAAGGCCTACGATGAGGAATAATTCTATTTATTGTATCAGAAGTCCTATTCTTCGTATCATTCTTTTGAGCATTCTTCCATTCAAGACTATCCCCAACAATTGAGCTAGGATCAACTTGACCTCCTACAGGAATTCAACCATTCAATCCACTACAAGTACCCCTACTAAATACAGCAATCCTACTAGCATCAGGAGTAACTGTAACATGAGCACATCATGGGTTACTAGAAAACAACGCCACCCAAGCAACACAAGGACTATTCTTCACTGTCCTGCTAGGATTATACTTCACCGCACTACAAGCATATGAATACCTTGAAGCACCATTTACAATCGCAGACTCAGCATACGGATCAACATTCTTTGTAGCAACAGGCTTCCACGGACTACACGTAATTATTGGAACAACATTTTTAACCACATGCCTACTACGACACACAACATTACACTTCTCATCAAACCACCACTTCGGATTTGAAGCAGCAGCATGGTATTGACACTTCGTAGACGTAGTATGATTATTCCTATACATCTCAATTTACTGATGAGGAAGATAAAACAATATTTATCTAATACAAGAAAGTATACTTGACTTCCAATCAAGAAATTTGTGAAAACAAGATAAATAATAATAATAGTTACAACAGCAGCAACAGTAACTCTCATCCTATCAGCAACAATCATAGTTTTAGCAACCTTAATCTCAAAAAAAATTAATGAAGATCGAGAAAAAAGATCACCATTTGAATGTGGATTCGACCCAAAAAACTCCGCGCGGCTACCTTTTTCATCACGATTCTTCTTAATTGCAGTAATTTTCATAATTTTTGATGTAGAAATCGCTCTTCTACTTCCAATACCAATTACCATATTAACATCAAACATAAAATCATGATTAATTGTCAGATCAGTATTCCTACTTATCCTCATTATTGGGTTATACCACGAATGAAACCAAGGATCCCTAGAATGAAGAAACTAAGGGACTATAGTTAATAATAACATTTGAGTTGCATTCAAAAAGTACTACTCATAGTAGTTAGCCTCACCTTATTAAATCTACCACTAAGCGAGAAGCAAACATTGCAATCAGTTTCGACCTGATCTTAGATAATAAACTTATCCCCGCTTTAAATTAATTTTAACTGAAACCAAAGAGAGGTATATTATTGTTAATAATAAAACTGAATAAATAATTCCTGTTAAGGAAGTGACAGAAAAAGTGAATGCTGCTAACTTATCACCATAGCGGTTAAAATCCGTTTACACTTCTACATTTATATAGTTTAGAATAAACATTACACTTTCACTGTAAAGACAAAGAAACTCTTTTATAAATAAACACTTAAAGGAAATAATTTCCTCATCGACATCTTCAGCGTCGCGCTCTAAACATAAGCTATTCAAGTAAAAAACAAGAACAAATAACAAAATAACAATTCACATAACAAAAAATCCTAAAAATACCCTCAAATTATTATACTGGAATCACTGATTAACCTTACCAAAATTAAAAAGAACCCAATATAAACCCTGACCACCAAAAAACTCCATTCAACCAGAATCAAAAACCCTTGTTGCCCTATATCCCACTTCCAAAGGACTAAAAGAAACACCATAAGTAGAAAAAAATGGCATAAACCATATTGAACCTGAGAATGAAGAAACGTTATACAAATATATAGAAAACAATTTATCACCAAAAACAAAACCAGCAATCTCATAACCCAACCAACCTCCTAAAAATACCACAAATATAGTAAGAAACTTCAAATAATAAGGCAAACAAATTATAGAAGGAGTGGGACAAATCAATCACATAAGAGAACCCCCACCAAAAATAGATATAACCAATAAACCAACTATACCAATCATTATATTATAATTGGTCTCAACCATAGAATACGAAGAAACAAAATTAAAATCCCCACACAAAACAAAGTAAAACAAACGAAAAGAGTAACAAACTGTCAAGCCCGTAGACATAAATAATAAAAAGAATCCAAATATATTTACATATCTTATAGAAAACATCTCCAAAATAAAATCCTTAGAGTAAAATCCAGCCAAAAAAGGCATACCACAAAGAGCAAAATTAGAGACCATTAAACTAGAAGAAGTAAAAGGCATATAAATAGATAAACCCCCCATAAAACGGATATCTTGAGAATCTCCTATAGAATGAATAACCCCACCAGCACATATGAACAACAAAGCCTTAAACAATGCATGAGTCAACAAATGAAAAAAAGCCAAACCAGAAAGACCTATAGAAATAGTCATAATCATAAGGCCCAACTGTCTAAGAGTAGACAAAGCAATGATCCTCTTCAAATCAAACTCAAAATTAGCCCCAAGACCCGCCATAAACATAGTCAACCCCGAAACTAACAACAAAAAAATATTCAACCAATAACTAAAAGAAGGACTAAACCGGATAAGAAGATAAACCCCTGCAGTAACCAAAGTAGAAGAATGCACTAAAGCAGATACAGGCGTTGGAGCAGCCATAGCCGCAGGCAATCAAGAAGAAAATGGAATCTGAGCACTCCTAGTTATAGCTGCTAAAACAACAAGGAAAGAAATCAACTCTATCTCAAAAGAACCTGATAAAAACTCCAAATAATAAATAAAACTCCAGCTACCAAAATTAATTATCCAAGCAATAGCCATCAACAAAGCAACATCACCGATCCGATTAGACAAAACAGTCAACATACCAGCACCATAAGATTTCATATTCTGATAATAAATTACCAACAAATAAGAAACCAGCCCCAAGCCATCCCAACCTAACAAAATACTAATAACATTAGGACTAATAATCAAAAACATCATAGAAACAACAAATATCAAGACCAACGAAATAAAACGAACAATATTTAAATCACCAAACATATAATCATCTCTATAGAGAATAACCAAGGAAGAAATAATAAACACAAACCCCATAAACAACAAAGACATTCAATCAAACAGAAAAGTCATAATAACAGATCTACCATTTAACGTAATAATATTCCAATCAATAAAATAAACCAAATCATTTATAATAAAATAAGAACCCAAAAAACAACAAAACCAACCTATAAAAAATAAAAAGACAAATCTAACAAAACAAATAGACATAAACATAAATCTAAAATATAAAACTATATCATCGGCACCACAAACCAATATTTTCCACTTAAACTATTTAGATTCTAATTTTAAACCCAGAAAACAGTAACATCCACCTTCAAAATAATTAAATTTAACGGAAACCAATGTAAAAACAACAACAAAAACTCACGAACATACCCCAAAGAGCAAGAGTAAACCCCAGAATAAATAGACCCATGCTGACTATAAGAATACAAATAAAGAGTATAAGCAGCACTAAAAAAAGATAAAAAAATCAAAACAAACATAAGACACCAAGACCAAGAAACCAAACTACTCAATAAACCAATCTCTCCCAAAAGGTTTAAAGAAGGAGGAGCCGCCATATTACAAGATCTCAACAAAAATCATCACATAGCCATTCTAGGCATCAAGTTAATCAAACCCTTATTAATCAAAAGACTCCGTCTACTAAAACGTTCATAAGAAATATTAGAAAGACAAAAAAGACCGGAAGAACATAACCCATGCGCCACTATTAAAGCAAAAGAGCTACACACCCCTCAGTAATTCAAAGTCATAATACCACCAATAACCATGCTTATATGAGCCACAGAAGAGTAAGCAATTAACGACTTCAAATCAGTCTGCCGCATACAAAATAAGCTAACAAAAAGACCTCCGACCAAGCTCAAAGCAACTCAAACAACACCAAACTTAAACCCAAACCTAAACAAAACAGGGAAAACACGAAGAAGGCCATAACCACCCAACTTCAACAAAACACCAGCTAAAATCATAGAACCAGACACGGGAGCTTCAACATGAGCCTTAGGAAGTCATAAATGAACCATAAATATAGGCATCTTAACCAAAAAAGCAAAAACCATACAAACATAAAACAAATTACCGACCAAATACCCACTCCCACTCAATAAAAATAAACACAAAGAACCCAAAGAATTATAAATAAATAAGATACCAACCAACAGAGGAAGAGAGGCCAACAACGTATAAAACAACAAATAAACCCCGGCCTGAATACGCTCAGGCTGATATCCTCAACCCAAAATTAAAAACAAAGTGGGAATCAGTCTACTTTCAAAAAAAATATAAAAAGAAAGTAGACTGATTCTTCTAAAAGTACAGTAAAGTAAAATAGTAAGAACAATAACAACAAAAAGAAAGAACCCAGAAAAATATCTTGAACGAAACACAGACTCTCTGGCCAAAACCATAAGAACACAAATCCATAAACTAAGAAAAATAAGACCATAAGAAATTAAATCACAACCAAAAATATAACCTAACCCGCTCCAACAAAAAAAATAAGGAAAGAAAAACAAGTAAATAAAAGAAACAAAAAACATCATAGAACAAACCAACCACCAAAGCCCAGAAAAAAGAGATAAAGGGATCAAAAAAATCAAAAAACAAAGAAACCTTAACATTGAAGAACTCTATAAGATTGAAAATAATCATTACCGTGACTACGAATTATAGAAACCAAAATTGATAGGCCCAACGAGCCCTCACAAACCGAAAAAACCAAAAAATAGACAACAAAAAATAAACTATAATTAAACCTACACAAATAAAAATAAACAGAAAAATAAAGAACCAACACAACAAACTCCAATCTCAACAAAGTAATTAATAAATGCTTCCGACTAGAAGAGAAAGCTCAAATACCACAAAAATAAGAATAAAAAAAATATAATCACATTGGCATTAAGTTTTAATAATTTAATAAAAATATTGGTCTTGTAAATCAAAAATAAGGATTAACCTTTTAAAACTTCAGAGGAAAGGCAATATACCATTTCATTAATCCCCAAAACTAACATTTTAAATAAAATACCCCCTGATATAATAAAGCTATTTATATCAATAAGAACAGTAACAAGATTAATATTCACACAAATAAAGCACCCTATAGCCATAGGACTGATACTACTAAGACAAACAATTATAGTCTGCTTAATCAGAGGAACAATATACAGAAGCTTTTGATTCTCATACATCTTATTTATAATCATAATTGGAGGGATACTAGTACTATTCATATACATAACAAGACTGGCATCAAACGAAATATTCTCACCATCAAACAAAATATTAATAGCCGCCTCAATCACTATACCTATCTTAATATACATAATACCAACACTAACAAACAATAAGGAAATAAATATACACAATACAATAATAGAAAATGAAATCACAACCACAACAACCGTTATATACAATCAAATAATAGGAATAATAACAACAATGCTAGTAATCTATATACTATTAACACTAATTGTAGTAGTAAACATTATTAATGTATCCAAGGGACCTTTACGACACACAAGATAATGAATAAACCCACACGAAACAGACACCCCCTATTCAAAATTGCAAACAATGCTCTAGTAGACCTACCAACACCATCAACAATTAGAAGATGATGAAACTTTGGTTCCCTATTAGGAGTCTGCTTAATAGCACAAATCGTAACTGGATTATTCCTGGCTATACACTACTGCCCAAACATCGACACCGCCTTCAGAAGAGTAAGACACATCTGCCGAGACGTAAACTACGGCTGACTACTACGAACTCTACACGCAAACGGGGCATCCTTATTCTTCGTTTGCATTTTCCTACACACGGGGCGAAATATATACTACGGGTCATACAATTTTATACACACATGATCAGTAGGAGTAGCAATCTTTTTCCTAACTATAGCAACAGCATTTATAGGATATGTGCTACCCTGGGGACAAATATCATTCTGAGGTGCAACAGTAATTACAAACCTATTGTCAGCCATTCCCTATGTAGGAAAAGAAGTAGTCCAATGAGTATGAGGAGGATTTGCTGTAGACAACGCCACCCTCACACGATTCTTCGCACTACACTTCCTAATACCATTTGTGATCGCAGCAATAGCTCTAATCCACCTATTATTTCTACATCAAACAGGATCAAATAACCCCTTAGGATTAAACAAAAATACAGACAAAATCCCATTCCATCCATACTTTACAGTAAGGGACATCTTTGGATTCGCACTAGCCACTATAATATTAACCGTATTAATCCTAAAAGAACCATACCTCCTAAGAGACCCAGACAACTTTACACCGGCAAATCCCTTAGTAACACCAGTACATATCCAACCAGAATGATATTTCCTATTTGCGTATGCAATCCTACGATCAATCCCCAATAAACTAGGAGGGGTAATCGCCCTAGCCATATCAATTGCAATCTTATTCATTATACCAATATATAAATCCAAGTTCCGAGGAACACAATTCTACCCAATCAACCAAATCATATTCTGAACAATAACAAATACCGTAATCCTATTAACATGAATTGGAGCACGACCAGTAGAAGACCCTTACATCTTAACAGGACAGATCCTAACAACAGTATACTTCATATATTACGTAATACTACCCACAACAACAAACCTATGAGACAAAATAACAGATTAAAGTTAAAAAGCTATAGACAAAGCCTAATGTCTTGAAAACATTATGAAAGAAGTTCAAGTCTTCTATTAACTTACAATACTTAAATTAATACACTATAACAAAGAAAAAATAAAACACTTAACACCAATAAAAAACAAAAGATAATTCAAAGAAAGGGGCAAAAATCTCTTCCAAGCCAAATACATCAACTTATCATAACGAAACCGAGGAACCGTACCACGAACCCAAATAAACAAAAAAGAGACAAGAACAAGCCTAACATAAAAAAAGAATGAATAAAGATCACTTCCCAAAAAAATAATACAAAACAGCAATCTCATAAAAAGAATACTTGCATATTCAGCCAAAAAAATCAAAGCAAATCCTCCTCTACCATACTCAACATTAAATCCTGAAACAAGCTCAGATTCACCTTCAGCAAAATCAAACGGTGTACGATTAGTCTCAGCTAAACAAGAAATAAATCAAACAAAGGACAAAGGAAGAGAAAGAAAAACTAACCACAAATAAACTTGAAAAAAATAAAAATAAGACAAATTATAACTACTAATCAAAATAACAAAAGAAAGTATAATAAAAGCCAATCTCACCTCATAAGAAATTGTTTGAGCTAAAGCACGAAGACCTCCTAATAAAGAATAACCAGAATTAGAAGACCACCCAGCAATCATTACAGTATATACCCCTAATCTCGTACACGCCAAAAAGAATAATAAACCCAACTCAAATGAGATAAAACCACTTAAGTAAGGAACCAACAACCAAACCAATAAAGAAAGAAAGAACCCAAAAATAGGAGAGAAATAATAAACCAAATAATTAGAAACAATAGGAAAATATTGTTCCCTAGAAAACAACTTAATGGCATCTCTAAAAGGCTGAAGAATGCCAACAAATCCAACCCTATTAGGCCCCTTACGAATATGAACATATCCTAAAACCCTGCGCTCCAACAAAGTAAGAAAAGCTACCCCAACCATAACAAAAACCATTAACAACAAAAAAATAACAACAAGAAAAAAAAGATCAAGCATGTACTACTTGTAAAATAATAATTTCACATTAATAGATTCTAAATCCAATGCACTTATCTGCCAAAATAGTACTACCTTTAACGGAAACCAATGTAAAACTGAAATTATTCCAAATACCCGGTCCTCTCGTACTAAGATATAAAACAATTCTATAGATAGAAACCAACCTGGCTCACGCCGGTCTGAACTCAGATCATGTAAGATTTTAAAGGTCGAACAGACCTAATCAATTTCAGCTCCTGCACCGAAAATTCACCTTAATCCAACATCGAGGTCGCAAACCTCCCCGCCAATAAGAACTCTCAAGGAAGATAACGCTGTTATCCCTAAGGTAATTTAATCTTATAATCAAAAAAAATGGATCAAGAAAATATACATAAATATACAAAAACAAAGAGGAGTTAAATAAATTCCTCCCATCACCCCAACAAAACATACCATTTCCCACTCAATAAAAATAAAACAAACAACAAATAAACAGGAAAAATGTCAAACTCTATAGGGTCTTCTCGTCCCATAAAAACATTTAAGAATTTTAACTCAAAAACCAAATTCAATAAACAATATCCCCAAGACAGCTTATGTCTCGTCAAGCCATTCATACCAGATCACAATTAAAGAACTAATGATTATGCTACCTTTGCACGGTCAAAATACCGCGGCCCTTCAACATCATGTCAGTGGGCAGGCCATACTTCAAAAACTAACAAGAAAAGATGTTTTTGTTAAACAGGCGGACATATAATTTTGCCGAATTCCTCAAGAACAATTAACACCTACACAATTAAAACAAAACAATAAATAAAATTTACTAATTACACAATAATTACTATACTAAACCAAAGATAAAGAAAACATTTCAATAAATAACTTAAATAACAAAAAATTAAAAAAAGAACAAATAAAATTTTAACATAATCAAATAGAAAATCACCATAAAATCCACAAAACTAAATTAAATTAAACCAATTATAAAAATAAAACAAGGAGCTAATCCCCCTTAATCTTAACATCAAATAAAAATAAATAAAACAACAACAGAAATTAAATAAGATGTATGAATTAAATTCATTTCTTGAAAAACCAGAAACCACTAAAGACGAATAGCATTTCACTACCAACCACCTATTATTAATACTAATGAAACAGTAACTAACATAAGCCATTAACTCCTTCAAAATCGGGAAATAAAAATAAATAATAAAATTCAATGAACCCTGATACACAAGGTACGACAAACAAAATCAGCTTCTAGAAAAATATTAAGCTCTCACAACCCCTTACAGTACAAATAACCTATAGTAAAAAAATTAAATCAAACCAGTACAACAACAAAATAATACTTTAATTAAAAATAATTAACCACAAAACAAATTAAAACAAGATAATCAACAAAATCAGACCATGCCGAATTGCACGACATAATAATTCAGCGTAAATGAAAACTCAACTAACAGAAATGATCTGATATCAATCCAGCCGCACCTTCCGGTACAACCACTTTGTTACGACTTATCTCATTACAATAAACTAAACGAGAGCGACGGGCGATGTGTGCATATCCCAGAACCAATTATCATAATAACAATCTACAAATCATTACAACCAAATCCAATTTCATGCCAATATTAAAACCAACAATCCATAAACAAATAACAATGTAATCCATCATTCCACTTAAAAACAAGCTGCACCTTGACCTGAAATATATCAAAGTAAAGAAACCAGAAAATTAAAATAATCCCTAAAAAGATAATCAATAAACGGCGGTATACAAACCAAAATCAAATAAGTAAGGTCCAACGTGGACTATCGATAACGGGACAGATTCCTCTGGACGGAATGAGATACCGCCAAATTCTTTAAGTTTCAAGAACATAACTAATACTACTCAGGCACAAAAAATTAACATTTTAAAATAATAGGGTATCTAATCCTAGTTTAAAAATAAAATTTCATAGCCTCCAAATATAAACACAAGACAAACAAAAACAATAAAAATTTCACCTAAAAATAACCTAAACAAAATCAACCAAATAATAATACAACTACCTTTAATACCAAACCCATTCAAACGCTTCCAAGGTATAACCGCGGCTGCTGGCACAAAATTTAACCGAAACTAAAATATATTGCTAAATACAAGGATACTTGATCAACCAATAACAACTAATGAGAAATATCTGACCCTAAACCCTCTTGATCCATTTAGAATCACTAAAAGTAAACTCACGCACAAACTTACATATAGAACAAACAAAAACTGAACGAAAAAGCAAGAATAAAACTTTACTATTTAATGAATCAAACCAAAGCAAGATGGGACAAACAAAAC